AATCATCCACACCTGAAACGTATTTTGATGCCTGAAAGCTGGATAGGATGGCCCTTACGGAAGGATTATATTGCACCTAATTTCTATGAAATACAAGACGCTCTTTGAATATGAATCTTCACTTCGACGCCTCCAGACATTCAAGGAATCTTTTTCTATTCTAGATCAAAGAGATTCATTGGATTCTCATGCGTATTCCAGATTAGATGGGCTTGATCAAAAATAGGGCTTCAGTACAATTTTCCAATTTGGAAGATCTTTCGGGGGAGCCGGGTTACTAAAATGAATAAAAAAAGAGTTCTGCACCACGAACTTTGTACCGCGTACAGCACTTATATGGGCTCTCAAAAATCACGTAGTAGCGAGTGGCGAAAGGGAATGGGAAGAAAAAACGAAAGAAAGGAAATGAATCTTGCCTATATCCCACCTATCCACTCCTTAAGATCGGAGTGTTGGGTTTTCAAACAACTAACTTGAATTTTTGGATATGTATGAAGGATTCATATTTTTTGTTTGAATGAGAAGAGGCACCATAGAAACAAAGAAAAAAGAAGACGAAACAGCATCGAATTCTTTTCTTTCCCTATACTACAACAAGAAAGGGAGGTATATCTCTAGATACCTAGATGGAGAAGTATGAGTCGTGGTCTAGACTAGTAACCAATATGTCTGATAATCCATATCGAATTTTTATGAGTATCTATTAGTAACTAGATGCCAGGAACCAGATTTGAACTGGTGACACGAGGATTTTCAGTCCTCTGCTCTACCAGCTGAGCTATCCCAACCCTTCCCGACATATCATACCCATCCTACTCGATGGATTAGGTCTCTGTCAATTCAAATGAAAGAGAATCAAAAAGCATTACAAATTACAAAGTCTTACCCAGGGAATTGCTGAGATCGTCAACAAGAATACTTTGTAAGTTTCATTGAATTAAGAATCATGATATGTACTGTGAATGATTCAAACAGGGGTTCCTTACTTAGAGATGTTCTTTTGTATGTATATCGTACATCTCAAGGACTTGTGATAACAGAGGAGCATTTCTGCTCCGATCCAGGTGACAAAGTGTAGAGTGAATCAGAAACATATTGTGGAATGGAACCGCGGATGAAAAAGAGGATAGAGTTAGGGGGATGGGCCTTTTTTTTTTAGTGTGATTGGGGATAGAGGGACTTGAACCCTCACGATTTCTAAAGTCGACGGATTTTCCTCTTACTATAAATTTCATTGTTGTCGGTATTGCTATTGACATGTAGAATGGGACTCTATCTTTATTCTCGTCTGATTAATCAGTTCGTTAAAAGATCTATCAGACTATGGAGTGAATGATTTGATCACTGAATTTGTGGGGATCGATTCACAATAATGCTTACATTTTTCATATAAAATAAAAAAAGAAGGATTCGGGGAGGAATTAATATGAATCGTTTGATATTTCAGTATACGTCTGTAGCTAGGTTCATCCTTCATCCCTTCCTTGGAAAGATTCCTCTAGCAACGCAGTCTACCCCATTCGTTAGAATAGCTTCCGTTGAGTCTCTGCACCTATCCTTTTTGGATTCTTGTTTTCAGAACCCCCCTTTTTTCTGAAAACAGGATTTGGCTCAGGATTGCCCATTTTTGATTCCAGGGTTTCTCTGAATTTGAAAGTTATCACTTAGTAGGTTTCCATACTAAGGCTCAATCCAATCAAGTCCGTAGCGTCTACCAATTTCGCCATATCCCCCTTTTTTGTTTTGAAACTAGGATCTCCTTCCCCCTCTTTCTTTTCTTTCTCATTCTTCTTTCATTTTTGCTTATACCGTAACCTTTGAATTCATTAGATAGGATTCTTTCTATATCTAAAAAGTTTATCCGTTTACTCCTATTTGATTTCTTATGTTTTTATCTATCTTTATCTATCGGAGAACGGGTATTTAGTCCAATCAGAAATGATTCTAGCATTGATGAATCCGCAATTCAACATGGATGGATCTATACCACAGAATAGATACCTCTCTTCTTCTCATTTTTAATGCGCGGTTTTTCATACTTGAACGGTCGATTCTTTATTGTCTTATCGCTCTGAATGAAACCAGAAGAATGTCTCATTTTTTTCTGTTCTATATTGTATCCTTAATTATCTTGATTCTTTATAAGCCTATTCGTATAAATAGGCATATAAATTAAATAGGCATATAAATAGAAAATAAAAAGAGAAATTCGATTGATTTTGATTTCAATTGAGAAAGGATATAAAATTCTATTTGAGATTTCTTGTTAGAGAAGATTCATTCTGAATTCGATTTCGATTATTTCTTCTTTCTATATGCTAGATGCTAGAGGATTTCTGACTAGCTAAGATCCTGGCAGTTTGCGGAATTCCTATGCAAAATTTCTGTTATGTGAGCCCGCTTAGCTCAGAGGTTAGAGCATCGCATTTGTAATGCGATGGTCATCGGTTCGATTCCGATAGCCGGCTTTTTTATTTGTTCGATTTGCTACTTTAAAAACATGAATGTCTCCTTGACACGAAGGAATGAACTATTGAAAAGACTTCTTTACCGTCTTTCAAAAAGTAACTGATTTAGTATGTCGTAAGAACTTCCAACTATGAATAAAAAACAAAAGCTTCGAGCAGTTAGGAACAAATCAAGAAAAGTAGACTTGCTATATATACCAAATACCAAAGAGTCTGAATATTGATACAATTCATCTCATTCTTCTTTGTAGTACAGTACTTCAGTAGATTTTGCTTCGTTTATCATTTAGTTCAGTCTTAATTTAGGTTTATTCTTTCAATTGAATTTTCAATAAAAAAAAGGAGTCTTTATGTCTCGTTACCGAGGGCCTCGTCTGAAAAAAATAAAGCGTCTGGGGGCTTTACCGGGACTAACTAGGAAAGTGGCTAAATTCCCCTCCGATCGTCAAAAGAGAAAGAACAACAAAAAATTTGAATCTTGGAAAAAACCTGAATATCGGAATCGTCTAGAGGAAAAACAAAAATTGCGTTTTCATTATGGTCTGGGAGAGCGACAATTGCTTAAATACATTCGTATCGCTGGAAAAACGAAAGGATCAACAGGTCAGGTTTTACTACAATTACTTGAAATGCGTTTGGATAACATAATTTTTCGATTGGGTATGGCTTCGACCATTCCTGGGGCCCGGCAATTAGTGAATCATAGACATATTTTAGTTAATGGTTGTCTAGTAGATATCCCAAGTTATCGCTGCAAACCCCAAGATATTATTACAACGAAGGATAAACAAAAAACCAGAGCTCTCATTCAAAATTCTCTTGCTTCATCCTCCCAGAAGAAATTGCCAGAACATTTGACTCTTCACTCATCCCAATATAAAGGAGTAGTCAAGCAAATAATAGCTCGTCGTCGAGTTGGTTTGAAAATCGAAGAGTTGCGAGTTGTAGAACATTATTCCCGTCAAACTTGAACCTAACTAAAACTAAAAGAACAAAACTTAGGAAATTTTGGCCCCCTTTTCGGCAAAATAAATCGACCTAAGATAGGGGGGTTTTCCAGTTATGTATCATAAACAGATCGGCAAGGGTAGTTGCATTCCTTGACCGCTCTTTCCAGTATTTTTCCGTACTACAAAACTACAAAAATGAGTAATCTAGAATCTATATCAAAGAAAGATCCACTTGCTGGAAGTATTCGTTGTTATTTGATTTGATACATTGTGGTCAATAAGGTTCGTAAAGTCCGTGAAGGGGCGGAAAGAGAGGGATTCGAACCCTCGGTAAACGAAAGCCTACATAGCAGTTCCAATGCTACGCCTTGGACCGCTCGGCCATCTCTCCTACAAAATATGATGTTCTGATTATGGCCTAGAAACCCGGTGAATCGCGAATGCGAAAATACATATACATATGATGTATCATTCACCATTCCTGTATTTTCTAAACTCAACTAGAAAAACTCTGAATGTTCCTTTGGTCGTTTTGGGAGTACTGATCCAACGGATCAAACTGATTCAGGCACTTTGAACCCGGATTTCTAGGATGGTCCGGGTCCGACAAGTACTCAAATTCTTGAGACTGATCAATATTATCCCACAGTTGACCGAGTTCGTGGTACTCTCTCGTAATTTCATTCTCTTTTTTTTTCACGTTCTGCTCTTGGGTTGCCCCGCAACCTAAGGCCCCCATACCATTCACTACTAGGACTATGCCTTCGGAATTCAGGGACTTCCGGGAAGAGTATTCAGGGAAAGTACACAAAACCTTTGGAATAGTTCATCCAATGAATCACCGTACCGAAAACGTGGATTCTCAAGGCAGACCTAGACCTGAAAAAGGGAAAAGAACTTACTTTTTGGGCTAACACCTTCCTCTTTACGGTTGAACCCACACAACCGCGACATCGATGAGGGTCCTCTCGATCAGCGAGACCAGTCCCAGATTCTATGGAAACAAAATTAATTGCGCCCTTGCCTCCGAGCTGGCACGAACCAAAAGCCAGTTGGGCGGCTTAGCCACGTTATGGCTATATACTCAAAGAGAACTCGTAAGCTCTCGTGATTCATACCGAGAGCTCTCTATAACGATCAAAGATGCGGAGAAACAGGTTTGGTTTCCGGGTTCCAGGACAATTCTGCCACTCTGCAGGAGAAAAATCTCCGCCTGCATGAGGAAAACCTCCACCTCCGGGAAAAACAGAAAACCCTCGAAAGTGGTCGGTTATAGTTGGAGAGCCAGGTTGGGTTCCTGGACAATGACAATTCTGTCATTCTGCATGAGGAAAACCGCCACCTCTGGAAAACCCAGAGAACCCTCCAAATTGAGCTAGTAATGCAAAATTATGAATTATCGGAGAACAATTTGAAAATAAGAAGGTTAGAGGAAACCCAGGCAGACTTAAAACTGAAAAAAAGCTCTGGAGTCATACCTGGAGTCATACGTTGATCATGCGCCTGAGGTTCCGTGGAAGTGGAAGGAAGAATAACCCTAACCAAGAGAAAAAGAGAGCTCTGCGATATGGATCTGACGCAT